TTATGGATGGATTTTGTCAGCGAAAGTCCCTCAAACTCAATCACAACAACATGTCGTGACCGGTTAGGCTTGGTGGATTTTGTCAGAAAAGAAAGTAGGTTTCGGGGGTGGGTTCATTGATTAGTACACCTCCGGTGCTGATAAGGTCGGGACCGTGGTCGTCCGTCTCAGGTTTGCCGGCCGATAAGATCTCTGAGATTGACCAGCCAGCTGGGTTGGTTTGGCTATTCCTTTCTATTGAAAAGAAGGAGTCAGCTGTCTGCGCGAGTCACCTTCTTCTAGGCTCCGCTGGACGACACGGCATTCTCGTTTAAATATAGGCCGGCCGCACTTGTGATGGTTCCCCAAGATCCAATATATATGACCACTTAGGTCTACGTTGCCACGATATTTTTCTATGGAAGCGGGCGGGCTGTTAGAAGTTCGGCCCGGTTTTTTTGGTGTCGTAGGGGAGGGATTGACCTTTTTAACGCATATTCACTCGTACCGGCATGGCCCCACTGATTTGTTTTCGATCGGAGCATCAAGCAGCGCAACCCGGTTCTACTTGACTAAGCCCCGTGCTCGTCCAAGGAGGGAGTTTGCTTTACCCAACTCCCTTTTTGATAACAAGGCAGAAACCCCCGACCCGACATTCATTAGTTTCGAATGAAGAATGAAGAGTGCCCCAGCAAGCACCTACTCCTATCAAAATTAAAAGCGTGACTTTACTAAACAAGCAATAAAAGCTCTTTACTAATAAAATAGAAAGGGCTTTTATCGCTTGTAGCTTTCTTCGCATGCTTGAGCGCATTAATAGAATACATATAAAATAAAAAATGAACTTGAGTTTTCAATAAGGCTCGCGTAGGGGCGCTCACGTTTTTTGGCTTACCTAAAATCTTAGATTTTTAAGTTGGTAAAGACCCACCCCTTGTTTCAGTCAGAATGAGTCCCCGGGACCCCGGGACATTGGCTTCCGCCAACAGTGGACTATTAAGGATCGCATCCCGCGCATATTCTACATTATAGCCTGCAACTGATTCAGCTTCCGCTTCTGGGAGATCAAACGGAGCTCGATTAGTTTCTGCTAGACGAGAAATGAAGAACATAACCAATACAGGGAACAAGGGAATACCGGACCATATCTGCTTTTGCGCCATGACAATCTCACTCGAATTACGGGGACCTACACATATTAGTACAGTATACCGGGGTCCCCGGCCAGAACCACACGTGCAAGTTTCCCTGCATGTGGCTCGTCCGCGCTTTCCGAGGCGCTGCCTGTGACTCAGCATGGGATAAGAGGGCGTCACACTTTCGTGTTTAGAGCATTGTCCGAGTGAATAGGCAGCGCCTACCAAGCAAAGCTTTCTTGAAGAGGCTGGTTCCGCATTTTTTTAAGATGTAGGGGCAAGGCAAGCCCCAGGAAAGTCTAGGTTGGCTTCCAGCTCAATCTCGGCCGGCATCCAGCTCTCGAGGGGGTGGGGTCCTGGAGCGAACTACTCATTGCAGTCTTGCCCCAACCCAAGGCCGTTAAGGTTGGTGAGGAGCATTGTTTTGAGGGAGGGAAAGCGTGGTTGACAAGCCACTTCGAGGAAGCGACTGGAGTGCTTTCATCAAATGATGCATATGGGCTGAGCCATTCCCATCCCAAGTGGTGGCCCGATTCGGCCTGTCGGGAAGAGATTCACATAGAGACTTTTGCTATCCGGGAATCTCTTTCTATGTTAGCTAGCGGGGGCGGGCTTTCCTATGATAGTCCCGCTGCGGCCTCTGACCGTCCGTTACGTCTCATCTTGATTTGGCTATACTTGTATGTAGCCAGCCATGTTAGCTTCACATGAGAGAGCCCTTTTTTTTAAGGCTAAAAACTCATCAGTCAGCTCGGCCCCTTTCCTATTCAGCTTTGCCGCCTATTAAGAGAATAGGTCCCGTTCAAGCGGCCCGCCTTTATTCATCTATACCAGCTGCCACGCACGACCCAATAGGAACGATTTGCCCCTATCTAGATAAGAAGCAGAACGCGCCATCACCTACAGCCCTTTCCTCTGCCGGGGACTTCCACGAAATGAAAACGGGCGGCATCGTCGTATGCTCGACATTGGTTGCCCTGGTTTATATCCCGGAGTACTCCTATGGCCGATCTGTCACCCAACCTACTAAAAAATCTAAAGGCTTGACCCCGTCCCGTTTGGAGAATGACCCTTATGGCATGGCTTAGTCAGTTATTCTCGCAGTTCAGATAAGATTCGGACCGCCACTTCTCTGAAAGCATGGTTCTTGCCTTCCTCTTTCCTCCCTCCTTGGAGCTCGTCCATTCGTTAGGTGATCCCTTGCTCTCACGTTCGAGTGTTTGCTCGTCGTTTAGGCCGGTGAGTGAGATTTCTGCTCATTGCAGTCACCTCCGGGGTTCTTCGCACCTGGATAGTACCAGGACCCTTGTGCCCCGGCCCTTGATCAGATAAATCCGCCCGCCCTTAAACCAAAAACTAAAAATGAGCCTTGCGACGAGACGCGG